TGGATATAAGCTATTTAATGCCCCAAATTCTTATTTTTTTGATTCGGGGCCGCGAGAATTATTTGTTTCTCTTTCTATCTTTTTACCAGTAATAGGGATTGGTATTTACCCGGATTTCGTTCTTTCATTATCAGTTGACAAGGTCGAAACTATTCTATCTAATTTTTTTGATAAATAGTTTACTTAAGATAATAAAAAATGAATTGTAAACCGAATTATTCCGAACCCTTTGAATCACTACAATCTGGATTCAAAGGGTTCTCGTCAGCTTACACGAAGTTTTCTTATATATAGTCCTACACCTAACTGTATTAGTCACGCCCTTTCTGCAATTCAATTAGAGGTTAAATGAACCATAACTATGTAACCCTATTCCTAATAGATTAACCCCAAAATAGCATATCCAAATTATTAGAAACCCCATAGAAGCCACAATTGCCGAATTTTCACCTTGTAAATTTTCCTTTGTTCGCGTATGTAAATAAATCGCAAATATGGTCCAAGTAATAAATGCCCAAGTTTCTTTTGGGTCCCAATTCCAATATGATCCCCATGCCTCATTAGCCCATACTGCTCCCGAAAGAATACCTATGGTTAAAAAGATAAAACCTAGACTAATAACACGATAACCCCAATCATCCAATTGTTGAATCAATCGATACTTGTAATAATTCCTATGAGAAAGAAATGAAGTATTTTTTACAATATTGTTTATTTTATTTGTGTATTTGGTCTCATTAAAGTAAACTAACTCATTTAATTTTAATAAATGGTTGCTTTTATGAAGAATACTTATGTCTTTTCGAAATGTAATGACTAAAAGAGCTATTGATAATAATGATCCACATAAAAGAGCTGCATAGCCCAATACCATCATGCTTACATGCATCATCAACCATTGGGATTGTAAAGCAGGTACTAATATTGCGGATTGATGCATTTCAGTTAAAAGACCCGAAGTAGCAAAGCCTTGGGTAAAAATAGCACTTGGCGCGGTTATTGCGCTTAAATTATTTTTATGTTTTTGAAAATACGGAAGCATATTAATACTGGATAAACTCCACGAAAGAAAAATTAATGATTCATATAAATCACTTAATGGAAAATGTCGCGAATAAATCCACCGCGTGATTAATAATCCGGTTATACAGAAAAAGCTCGCTATCATGCCCTTTTCGGATGAATCATCTAGTCCTCCGATTTCATCCACTAATAAGGTTATAAAATATAGTGTAATTAAAATTGAAATAATAGAAAAGGATATATGAGTTAATATATGTTCGAAAGTCGAAAAAATCATATTATATATATTTTTTTAAGGAGGGAGTACCTTAATTATAATTACGGAATGCAGGGAGTTTAATTTCTGGAATTACTTAATAGGACTTAGTCTATCGCTTTTATTTTAGAAGTTTTAGAAGATAGATCCCATGCCGCCACTCGGACTCGAACCGAGATGCTCTAGCACTGCTTCCTAAGAGCAGCGTGTCTACCGATTTCACCATAGCGGCTTGCTCAAAATTATAATAACCTATTCATACTCAATCGTCGAGATTGAAGTAGTCAATTCATATTTAGGAACGATTAAAATTTAGGAATACAACGTCATTTAAATATGTGTTCACTAATAGAGTATATTTATCTGATTTTAGAATGTCAGTTATATTTAACTTAATAAAATAATAAGCTTACGCATAGTTTATCCTCTGTGGGAATAAGACTTTTTTGTTCTATCCCTAGAACTATCTAGGATCTAGGATCTAGGGATAGAACAAAAAAGTCATTCAGTTCTTATTCCGATTATTCCAATGTTTGATTATTTATTTGTCGGCACAAAAAAACTTTTTGAATTCCCGGTCGAAAGAGATTTCGATAATGAAAAAGCTTTTAACGCTGCCCAATATCCTTTCTTTTTCCAAGAATTTTTACGAATCCGCTTTTTTGACATAGAAGTACGTTTTTTTGGAACTGCCATTCAAAAATCAAGAGATTACTCATTGTTATAGTTGGATGTGAAAGACATCTATCTAGTCATCTATCTAGTATTAATAGAATATTTAATATTCAATAAAAACGAATCTTTATTTACTATTGATTATCCATCTAGTTCTTTATTTAGATAATACTACTTTGCTATAAAAAAGGCGAAAAAAGATTATATGTCATTAATTTTTTTTTACATTTATATTACATATAATTAATAAATTATAACTTTCCGGACAAAAAAAACGAATTCATACTATACTAATGGATTTCTTTATATCCTCATAGTAAAAGCTCTATAGCTATAGTATCCAACGTACTATAGAAATAAAATTGGTTAAAGTTAAAAAAGCTTTTTTTTTCTGGATCTCCCGAAATAGCTTTAAATATAGAACCATATTACTTAAAAAATAATAAATAACTATTCACTTTGCACTAGTAAGGGTGATATCATTTAATCAATTGTAACTTCTTGATTTGAACGATTTGGTAAAGAATAAGACTACTTAAGAAGATTAAATTTTGGTCTTGCATCTCTAATCTATATATATATATTTTTCCTTTTTTTTTTTGCGAAAGAGAGAAGATCCGGTGAATCGGAAAGAATTAATTTAAAATGAAAAAGGTTTTTCTTATGGAACATACATATCCATATGCATGGATCATACCTTTCGTTCCACTTACAGTTCCTGTCTTAATCGGAGTCGGGCTTCTCTTTTTTCCGACGGCAACAAAAAATCTTCGTCGCGTGTGGGCTTTTCCTAGTGTTTTATTATTAAGTATAGTTATGATTTGTTCTGCAGATCTGGCTATTCAGCAAATAAATAGCAATTTCATATATCAATATGTATGGTCTTGGACTATTAATAATGATTTTTCTTTAGAGTTCGGCCACTTGATCGACCCACTTACTTCTATTATGTTAATATTAATTACTACTGTTGGAATTCTGGTTTTGATTTATAGTGATAATTATATGTCTCATGATCAAGGATATTTAAGATTTTTTGCTTATATGAGTTTTTTCAATACTTCCATGCTGGGATTAGTTACGAGTTCAAATTTGATACAAATTTATATTTTTTGGGAATTAGTTGGAATGTGCTCATATCTATTAATAGGTTTTTGGTTCACACGACCTATTGCTGCAAATGCTTGTCAAAAAGCTTTTGTAACTAATCGTATAGGAGATTTTGGTTTATTTTTAGGAATCTTAGGTCTTTATTGGATAACAGGTAGTTTTGAATTTCAGGATTTGTTCGAAATATTCAATAACTTAAGTTATAATAATGATAATGCGTTTACTTTTTTAGTTTATAATTTATGCGTTTTTCTAGTATTTTCCGGTGCAATTGCTAAATCGGCACAATTCCCCCTTCATGTATGGTTACCTGATGCCATGGAAGGGCCTACCCCTATTTCGGCTCTGATTCATGCTGCTACGATGGTAGCAGCGGGCATTTTTCTTGTCGCTCGTCTTCTTCCTCTTTTCATAGGAATACCCTACATAATGAATTTTATATCTTTAATAAGTATAATAACAGTACTATTAGGAGCTACTTTGGCTCTTGCTCAAAAAGATATTAAGAGAAGTTTAGCCTATTCTACAATGTCTCAATTGGGTTATATGATGTTAGCTTTAGGTATGGGGTCATATCGAGCTGCTTTATTTCATTTGATTACTCATGCTTACTCTAAAGCATTATTGTTTTTAGGATCTGGATCAATTATTCATTCAATGGAAGCTATTGTTGGATATTCTCCAGATAAAAGTCAGAATATGGTTCTTATGGGCGGTTTAACAAAACATGTCCCAATTACAAAAACAGCTTTTTTATTAGGTACACTTTCTCTTTGTGGTATTCCCCCACTTGCTTGTTTTTGGTCCAAAGATGAAATTCTTAATGATACTTGGTTGTATTCACCACTTTTCGGAATAATAGCTTGTTCCACAGCCGGGTTAACTGCATTTTATATGTTTCGAATTTATTTACTTACTTTTGAAGGGCATTTAAATACTAATTTTCAAAATTACAGTGGAAAACAAATGGGAATGAGTCCGTTTTATTCAGTATCTCTATGGGGAAAAGAAGGCTTAAAAAAAAAATATATATATATAAGTTTATTAACTTTATTAATAATGAATAATAATGAGAAGGCTTCTTTTTTTTCTAAGACGGCATACCAAAACCAAATTTATAATATGGTAAAAACCATCAACCAACCCTTAATTATTCATTTAAAAACTTGTAAAAAAAAAAGTTTTTTATATCCCCATGAATCAGATAATACTATGTTATTCTCTTTGCTTGTATTGGTTCTATTTACCTTGTTCGTGGGATCCCTGGCACTTCCTTTGAATCAAGAAGGAATGGGTTTGGATATATTATCAAAATGGTTAACTCCGTCTATAAATCTTTTACATAAAAATTTGACTGATTCGGTGGATTGGTATGAATTTTTTTCAAATGCTATTTTTTCAGTCAGTCTAGCATGTTTTGGAATACTTATAGCATCTCTTTTATATAAGCCCCTTTATTCATCTTTACAAAATTTTAATTTAAAAAATGCATTTTTAAAAAAGGGTCAGACGCGCTTTTGGGGAGACAAACTAATAAATATAATATATAGTTGGTCATATAATCGTGGTTACATAGATGCTTTTTATGCAACATCTTTTACTAAGGGTCTAAGAGGATTAGCTGAATTAACTCATTTTTTTGATAGACGAGTAATTGATGGAATTACGAATGGCGTTGGTATTACGAGTTTCTTTGTAGGAGAGGGCATAAAATATGTAGGAGGAGGGCGTATCTCTTATTATCTTTTCTTCTATTTATCTTTTGTCTCAATATTTCTTTATCTTATTTATCTTTTGTATTTGTATCAATAGTGATTTTCCATTGTATTTGTGTACAAAGTCATTTTTCTTTGTATCATTTCCAAAAAAGTTGACAAACTGGATGGATACGTAAAAGATATTCTTTGGTTGCCATCACTTCGACATGTGTAAAAAA